AAGATTCTTCTGATTTTCTTGTTCCTGAAAATATTCTATCTATCTCCTAGACGCCGTAGAGAATTGAGAATTTTCATGTCTTTCAATTCTCGTACTCGTAATTGGAAAGTTACGGAAGGAGATCCATCATTTTGCAATGAAAACAACATAAAAAACTCTGGACAATTCCGAAATCAGGCCAAGCGTCTTAATACATATGCAAAAAAATTCATTATTGGCCCACCATTGATTAGAAGATTTAGCTTGTATGAATCGCTATTGGTTTGATACGAATAATGGCAGTCGTTTCAGTATGTTAAGGATACAGATGTATCCACAATTCATTTAGAGTTACTTAATAGCCTATTTCTTATACCATATCTCTATCCCGTAAAATTCTCGAGCCGAAAGATGGATGCATATGCTGTGTTTCGTTTTGCTAAATGATATCAATTAAATGGTGTATCAATTCCATAAATTGGATATAGCAATAAATAAATCAGCAAAATTCTTTTATTTTAGATAGAAAAAACATTTCTTCTATCTAAAATAAAAGAATGTACCCTTCTATCCAAATCCAATTTGCATCGATAAAATAAATCAAAATTCCAGTAGTAGATGAATAATTGAAAATTTTTGTGTGTACGAGATTAGAATAACTTCAAAATAACTGACATAATTTTTGATTTTTCCTGATCAGAAAAATACATGAAAAAGAAAGGAGGTAGAAAAATTTTTTGATTTATGGTTAAAGAAGAAAAAGAAGAAAACAGGGGTTCTGTTGAATTTCAAGTATTCAGTTTCACCAATAAGATACGGAGACTTGCTTCACATTTGGAATTACACAAAAAAGATTTTTCATCGGAAAGAGGTCTACGAAGACTTTTGGGAAAACGTCAACGTTTGCTGGCTTATTTGGCAAAGAAAAATAGAGTACGTTATAAGAAATTAATCAGTCAGTTGGATATTCGGGAGCAGTAATTTAATCGTTCGAATTTTTTTCTTATTTTATTAGTAGTCTTATAGTAGTCTTAGATTTTTCATTTTGATGAGCCTCGTTTTGAGGAATTCATGGAATAATCCATTTTCATGGAATAATGAATTAAGGAAGAAAGGATATGAGTCTACCGCTTACAAGAAAAGATCTCATGATAGTCAATATGGGCCCTCACCACCCATCAATGCATGGTGTTCTTCGACTGATCGTTACTCTCGATGGTGAAGATGTTATTGATTGTGAACCCATATTAGGCTATTTACACAGAGGAATGGAAAAAATCGCGGAAAACCGAACTATTATACAATACTTACCTTATGTAACACGATGGGATTATTTAGCTACTATGTTTACAGAAGCAATAACGGTAAATGCACCAGAATTCTTGGAGAATATTCAAGTACCCCAAAGAGCCAGCTATATTAGGGTAATTATGCTAGAATTGAGCCGCATAGCTTCTCATTTGTTATGGCTTGGACCTTTTATGGCAGATCTCGGTGCACAGACTCCTTTTTTCTATATTTTTAGAGAGAGAGAATTGATATACGATCTATTTGAAGCTGCTACAGGTATGCGAATGATGCATAATTACTTTCGCATCGGAGGAGTAGCTGCCGATCTACCTTATGGATGGATCGATAAATGTTTAGATTTCTGTGATTATTTTTTACGAGGAGTTGTTGAATATCAACAACTTATTACACAGAATCCCATTTTTTTAGAACGAGTTGAAGGAGTCGGTTTTATTAGCGGAGAAGAAGCAGTAAATTGGGGCTTATCGGGGCCAATGTTACGAGCTTCTGGAATACAATGGGATCTTCGGAAAGTTGATCCTTATGAGTCTTACAATCAATTCGATTGGGAAGTCCAATGGCAAAAAGAAGGGGATTCGTTAGCTCGCTATTTAGTACGAATCGGTGAAATGAGGGAATCCATCAAAATTATTCAACAGGCTGTAGAGAAAATTCCTGGAGGACCTTATGAGAATTTAGAAGTCCGACGCTTTAAGAAAGCAAAGAATTCCGAATGGAATGATTTTGAATATCGATTTCTTGGTAAAAAACCTTCGCCCAATTTTGAATTGTCAAAGCAAGAGCTTTATGTAAGAGTGGAAGCTCCAAAAGGGGAATTAGGAATTTATCTGGTAGGAGATGATAGTCTTTTCCCCTGGAGATGGAAAATTCGTCCACCCGGTTTTATTAATTTGCAAATTCTTCCTCAGCTAGTTAAAAAAATGAAATTGGCTGATATCATGACGATATTAGGTAGTATAGATATCATTATGGGGGAAGTTGATCGTTGAAATGATAATAGATAGGGTAGAGGTAGAAACTATCAATTCTTTTTCAAAATCAGAATTATTAAAAGAAGTCTATGGACTGATATGGATTCTACCCATTTTGACCCTCCTACTGGGAATCACAATAGAAGTACTCGTAATTGTGTGGTTAGAAAGAGAAATATCCGCATCGATACAACAACGTATTGGTCCTGAATATGCTGGCCCCCTGGGACTGCTTCAAGCTATAGCAGATGGAACTAAGCTACTTTTTAAAGAGGATATCCTGCCATCCCGAGGAGATATTCCTTTATTTAGCATTGGACCCTCTATAGCAGTCATATCAATTTTATTAAGTTTTTTAGTTATCCCTTTGGGGTATCGTTTTGTTTTAGCCGATCTTAGTATTGGTGTTTTTTTATGGATTGCCATTTCAAGTATTGCTCCTATTGGTCTTCTTATGGCAGGATATAGCTCAAATAATAAATATTCTTTTTCAGGCGGTCTACGAGCTGCTGCTCAATCTATTAGTTATGAAATACCATTAACTTTTTGTGTGCTAGCAATATCTCTACGTGTGATTCGTTAAAATAGGATCTCTTTCCTCTAAAACCCATTGAATATATATCTTCCTTTTCTTATTCTGTATTCGGGTTGGTAAGTTAAACTAGATAGCTATATGAGTGAAACAAAACAGCTTATTAATTTGTAGTAAAAAGAAAAAATCTCATTTCCTACGTACAAGAAAAAAGTTGAAGTAAACATAAGCTGTGTAAACTCTTTACCCCAAGGTTGAGATTTTTTGATTAGTCATCATATCTTGAAGCGGGCAAGAATAAAGGATTCGCGATATGGAATTCCATTACTAGAATATTCCTAGTTATTACTATAACTTATAATCATAAGGGGAATCCATCAAAAGTTAGTGAGCGGTTAGGAACACTAAAGTACATAAAGGATTAGTAATGAGGGAATCTAAGGCATTAGAGATTTTTCCTCATAAAAATAAAAGGAATCATAATAAGGACTTGAAATTGGTGGAAATGATCAAGTAGTACTTTCTTCGGATTCCGATCCAGAGTATGCTCCCATTCACTTGTTAAAGAAATGGCTATCAAGAACGAATTAACCCTTTATTCCTTTTTTCTTTTTAAGTACCCCCCCTCCCCAGGGAAAGAAGAATAGGACAAAAGATATGGAATGCAATACAAAAAAAGGATCTTTATTTATTCTTTCCTTCCTCTATCCAAATTCATACAGAATTCCTCATGAACTAATGCCCAATTCTTTCCATTTATTAATTGATATAACGAGTGTTTTATTCCAAGATTAAGTTATTACTGAACAAAGAAAAATTCTCATTATAAAGGACGAGATCAATTCGGAAGTGCTTTTTCTTATTCTAGCAGAGCAGACAGAATTCCTTTGGTCTAATTTAGGACTTTCCAATCGATTTTTATCTTACCTAATTCTATCTACGCCCAGGGAGATAATACCGAAACAGTCCTTTTTTATGATCATAGAGGAGCCGTATGAAGCTAAGGTTTCATGTACGGTTTTGGAATAGCGATGGGAACTGTGATGTTATCATCGACTATGATTATCTAACAGTTCAAGTACAGTTGATATAGTTGAAGCACAGTCAAAATATGGTTTTTTTGGATGGAATCTTTGGCGTCAGCCTATAGGCTTTCTAGTTTTTCTAATTTCTTCTTTGGCCGAATGTGAAAGATTACCCTTTGATTTACCAGAAGCAGAGGAAGAATTAGTAGCAGGTTATCAAACCGAATATTCCGGTATCAAATATGGTTTATTTTTTCTTGTTTCTTACCTAAATTTATTAGTTTCCTCTTTATTTGTAACAGTTCTCTACTTAGGCGGGTGGAATTTCTCTATTCCCTATATATCCTTTTTTGGATTTTTCCAAATGAATAAAATGGTTGGAATTTTGGAAATGACAATGGGTATCCTTATTACATTAACTAAAGCTTATTTATTTCTCTTCATTTCTATCACAATAAGATGGACTTTACCCAGGATGAGAATGGATCAGTTATTAAATCTTGGATGGAAATTTCTTTTACCTATTTCCCTGGGCAATCTCTTATTAACAACTTCTTCCCAACTAGTTTCACTATAAACAAGATAATACAATAACAGTAAGAATATTTTCAACACAAAAGTTCTCTCAAACAAGAGAAAGAAACATACCCTTTTTCATAGATATTTAGAATATGTTCCCTATGGTAACTGGGTTCATGAGTTATGGTCAACAAACAATACGCGCTGCAAGGTACATTGGTCAAAGTTTCATAATTACCTTATCCCACACAAATCGTTTACCTATAACGATTCACTACCCTTATGAAAAATCAATTACATCGGAGCGTTTCCGGGGGCGAATCCACTTTGAATTTGATAAATGTATTGCTTGTGAAGTATGTGTTCGCGTATGCCCGATAGATCTACCCCTTGTGGATTGGAGATTTGAAAAGGATATTAAAAGGAAACAATTGCTTAATTATAGTATTGATTTCGGAGTTTGTATATTTTGTGGTAACTGTGTTGAGTACTGTCCGACAAGCTGTTTATCAATGACTGAAGAATATGAACTTTCTACTTATGATCGTCATGAATTGAATTACAATCAAATTGCTTTGAGTCGGTTACCAATCTCCATAATGGGAGATTACACAATTCAAACAATTAGGAATTCGACTCAAAGTAAAATAGACGAAGAAAAATCTCGGAATTCAAGAACGATTACTGATTACTAGGATTTTTTATTTTTTGCTAGAAAAATCCAATAGTTCTTTACTAACTATAAAGAAAAACGAATAACTACCGCTTATTGCAAATTACTCCTGATTTAAAATGAGAGTAGATTTTCGTGATGTGATTTCTAACTATACAACTTATATACAAAAAAATATCCTAATCCCTTTTTCCTTCCTTGAATTTTTTAGTTTTAGTCAGTTCATGAAAAATTTCATACTATTAATTTCTTCTTATCCATAATGGATTTACCTGGACCAATACATGGGATTCTTGTGCTATTTTGGGGATTTGTTCTTCTACTAGGGGGTCTAGGGGTAGTATTACTTACCAACCCAATTTATTCTGCTTTTTCGCTGGGATTAGTTCTTGTTTGTATATCTTTATTCTATATTTTATTGAATTCCTACTTTGTAGCTGTCGCACAACTTCTTATTTATGTGGGAGCCATAAATGTCTTGATCATATTTGCCGTAATGTTCGTAAATGGCTCAGAATGGTCTAAAGATAAGAATTATTGGACTATTGGAGATGGGTTCACTTCACTCGTTTGTGTAACTATTCCTTTTTCACTAATGACTACTATCCCAGATACATCATGGTATGGAATTCTTTGGACTACAAGATCAAACCAAATAGTAGAACAGGGTCTCATAAATAACGTTCAACAAATTGGGATTCATTTAGCAACCGATTTTTATCTTCCGTTTGAACTCATTTCCATAATTCTTCTAGTTTCTTTAATAGGTGCAATTACTATGGCTCGGCAATAAGAAATACTTAGAATGAGTCAAAATTCTTAGAATTCCAAATCTAAAATAAATAACTAAAGAATCTAAATTTTAAGAATCTAAATTTTGATTTAGTAAAACCCATCTACTGCCAACAAATACCTTCTTTTCTCTTTTGTTGTGTAATTGTTCTATTCTAATTAATTGAATCGGTTCAATTCTTGTCCTCATATTGAAATGAATCGAGATTGATAAGGAGTTAGTTAATGATGTTTGAGCATGTACTTTTTTTGAGTGTCTATTTATTTTCGATTGGTATCTATGGATTGATCACAAGCCGAAACATGGTTAGAGCTCTAATATGTCTTGAACTTATACTGAATTCAATTAATCTAAATCTCGTAACATTTTCTGATCTATTTGATAGTCGCCAATTAAAAGGAGACATTTTCGCAATTTTTGTTATAGCCCTTGCGGCTGCTGAAGCAGCTATTGGACTATCCATTCTTTCTTCCATCCATCGTAACAGGAAATCAACTCGTATCAATCAATCTAATTTTTTGAATAATTAGACATAGAATCCTCTAAACAAAAGCGCACATATAATAATATGGAATATTAAGATGAATAGAAATCGAATTTTCTTATTATTATTTGATAATATCTATTTTTTGAGTAGATTATTGCATAGTATTCTTTTTTACTTATTGAATTTTTTCAATTCATTGATATTGCAATTTGAATATTGCAATAATTTATATTGAAAACATGATAGCCAATTTATTGGCTAATTCGAATTCGTATGTACAATTCGTATAATTATGATTGTTGAAGCCCAAAATTCAAGTCTCTTGGCTCTTTTCACGCTTTCTCACAAACGGATTAAGAAATATATTGCATTACTTGTTGAAGTTTGGATAAACCATTGCTTCGTCTGGTGTCTACAATACATATGACTCATATAGTACTAATTTTCTTTTTTACCAGATCGAAAATTTTTATGTTGAAAAGGAAAATTTATAGACCCAATGTCACATTCCGTAAAAATTTATGATACATGTATAGGATGCACTCAATGTGTACGAGCTTGTCCAACAGATGTATTAGAAATGATACCTTGGGATGGATGTAAAGCCAAGCAAATTGCTTCCGCGCCGAGAACCGAAGATTGTGTGGGTTGTAAGAGATGCGAATCTGCCTGCCCAACAGATTTTTTAAGTGTCCGCGTTTATTTAGGGCCTGAAACAACCCGCAGCATGGCTCTATCTTATTGATACGTTACAAAAAACTCCACTTGAATCGTCTGATTCCTCTTTACCGAAGAAGCCTGTGCTCGAAATAATCGAGCACGGGCTTTTCTGGTCAAAACGTATCTTGTCTTTATCACTTTATCATGAGTTATTTTCCTTGGTTAACAATACTTGTTGTTTTGCCGATATTTGCAGGTTCATTAATTTTCTTTTTACCTCATAGGGGAAACAAAATCGTTAGGTGGTATACTATATCTATTTGTTTATTAGAATTCCTTCTAATGACTTATGCATTCTGTTATCATTTCCAATTGGAGGATCCCTTAATCCAATTAAAGGAGGATTCTAAATGGATAGATGTCTTCGATTTCCACTGGAGATTGGGAATCGATGGACTTTCATTAGGATCTATTTTATTGACAGGATTTATCACTACTTTAGCTACTTTAGCAGCTTGGCCAGTTACCCCAAATTCGCGATTATTCTATTTCCTGATGCTAGCAATGTATAGTGGTCAAATAGGATTATTTTCTTCGCGAGACCTTTTACTTTTTTTTATCATGTGGGAGTTAGAATTAATTCCTGTTTACTTACTTTTATCCATGTGGGGGGGAAAGAGGCGTCTGTATTCAGCTACAAAGTTTATTTTGTATACTGCAGGCGGTTCCCTTTTTTTCTTAATCGGAGTTCTAGGTATGGGCTTATATGGTTCCAACGAACCAAGATTAGATTTGGAAAGATTAATTAATCAATCATACCCTACAACATTGGAAATACTATTTTATAGTGGCTTCCTTATTGCTTATGCTGTCAAATTGCCGATTATACCCCTACATACGTGGTTACCAAATACCCATGGGGAAGCCCATTACAGTACATGTATGCTTTTAGCGGGAATCCTATTAAAGATGGGAGCATACGGATTGATTCGGATCAACATGGAATTGTTACCTCATGCTCATTATCTATTTTCCCCATGGTTGGTAATAATAGGAGCGATACAAATAATCTATGCAGCTTCAACTTCTCTTGGTCAACGAAATTTCAAAAAAAGAATAGCCTACTCCTCCGTATCTCACATGGGTTTCATAATTATAGGAATTGGTTCCATAACCAACATTGGACTCAATGGAGCTATTTTACAAATATTATCCCATGGATTTATTGGTGCTACACTTTTTTTCTTAGCGGGAATGACTTGTGATAGAATGCGTCTTGTTTATCTCGAAGAACTGGGGGGGGTATCTATCCCAATGCCAAAAATTTTTACCATGTTTAGTAGCTTTTCAATGGCTTCTCTTGCTTTGCCAGGAATGAGCGGTTTTGTTGCAGAATTAGTAGTATTTTTTGGACTAATTACTAGTCCAAAATTTCTGTTAATGCCAAAAATGCTAATTACTTTTGTAATGGCAATTGGAATGATATTAACTCCTATTTTTTTATTATCTATGTTACGCCAGATGTTCTATGGATACAAGCTTTTTCATGTTCCAAACGCAAATTTTGTGGATTCTGGACCACGAGAACTCTTTCTTTTAATCTGTATCTTTTTACCAGTAATAGGAATTGGTATTTATCCAGATTTTGTTCTCTCGCTGTCCGTTGACAGGGTAGAGGCTCTCTTATTCAATTATTATCCTAAATAGGATTTTCTTTTTTTTTACTAGTCCGCTCTATATTCCATAGTGGAAAAACAAAATAATTCAGAAAAAAGTAAAAAAGTCTAATTAGATCTATCTCGAATTTTGAGAACCCTTTGAGAAGGCGTTCAAGGGGTTCTCAAATCAAACAAAAAAGGAAAAAAACTTTCATTTCATGAGGGTTTTATGTTATGTAATCATTTAGATGGTAATGTAAATGAACCATAACTATGTAAACCTATTCCTAATAGATTGATACCAAAATAGCAGATCCAAATTACAAGAAATCCTATCGAAGCTACAAGTGCGGAATTCGTATCCTTCCAATTTGGATTTGTTCTACTATGTAAATAAATCGCGAATATGGTCCAAGTAATAAATGCCCAAGTTTCCTTAGGATCCCAGTTCCAATAGGACCCCCACGCCTCATTAGCCCATACTGCTCCACAAAGAATACCTATGGTTAAAAGGGTAAACCCTAGACTAATGACACGATAACTCCAAGAATCCAAACGCTCAGTTAATTGATATTTGTAATAATTTGGAAATGAAGGAAAAGAGGTGCTTTTTAAAGCACTTCTTTTTGCATTGAAATATTCAATCTCATTAAAGAAAAAAGTTTTAATTAAAACTTTTTTCTTCTTTTTAGAAAAGAAATCGAAATTCTTTCGAAATCTAATGATTAGAAGAGCGGCGGATAATAAGGACCCACACAAAAGAGTTGCATAGCTTAGTAACATCATACTGACATGCATCATTAACCACTGAGATTGTAGAGCAGGTACTAGTATTGTGGATTGATGCATTTTAGTTAAAAGACCCGACGTGGCAAAGCCTTGCATTAAAATAGTACTTGTTGTAGTTATTGTGCTTAAATCATTTTTAGAGTTCTGTATCTTAGGAATCGTATGAAGAATATAGAGAGCCCATGAAAGGAAGATCAATGACTCATATAAATTACTTAATGGAAAATGTCCCGAAGAAGCCCAACGAGAAACTAAGAATCCTGTTATAGAGAAAAAAGTAGCTACCATTCCTTTTTCTGACGAATCACGTAATCCCCCAAGTTCACGAACTAATAAGGTTATCAAATGAATCGTAATCACAATTGAAATGGTTGAGAAAGAGATATGAGTTAGTATATGTTCTAAAGTTGCAAATAGCATAAGGAGAGGTCCCATTACAAAATTGGAAATTTCGAATTGAATCCATTTTCTAATCTATTGTATTCTTTTTCAAGAATGCCGCCACTCGGACTCGAACCGAGATGCTTGAGCACTGCTTCCTAAGAGCAGCGTGTCTACCAATTTCACCATGGCGGCTAACTTGAAATAATAGGTAACTTAAAAGAATAATAGTTATTTTCTCGCGAATCGTCGAGATTGGGAGAGTCCATAGAATTTAGGAACATTAGAATCTTCATTAAAATAGACTTCGTTTGGTAGTATCATTGCTAATTTTTTTTTAACAAAAAACTCTTGCCTTGTCCAATAGAAACAAAGCTTGAAAGGGTTGGAACAGTTTTTTCTCAGTTGCAATATAGAACTCTTTTTTTTCTAATTAGTTTCTCATTTAAATTTAAATGATTTTTTCAATGCAATGCACAAAATCCAAAAAGCCTTTTCTATCTATCCATTAAAATTTCATCATTAAATACAAAGAATTTTGGATTTTAGAAAAATTGCTAGGATGAAAGCCTTTACGCTCTTATTAATACCATTTACCAAGCCTAAACCAATTTATTTGTGGATTTTGGATAAGATAGGTAGAAGTTGTAAGTCCTATTGCAAGAATACTCTACTTTTCATAATAGAATCCTCATAATAAAATTGGAGGATTCTATTATGAAAAGTTCGTTCATTGATAGGAAAAGAATACTTAGGACACAGTATACCAAAAACTTTTGTTCTATATATCAGAGGGGTTAGTTCTAAGAATATTGTACCGAGGAATTCGACACAGAAAAGTACATTTATTAATTAATCCGAATTATTCATATTAAATAATTGGAATTTCTTTGGGATAGGTCAATTCAGATTATTCCAAAACCAGATTATTTGTTTGTTTGTTGCCCAGAAAAACCCTTTGGTTTTGGATGCTCGCTGCCGCTGGAAAATGATCTTGATTTTGCTAAAGAATGAAATTGTACTATGGAAAAATAAGTCTTTTTCTTCCAAAGATTTTTGCGAATACGCTTTTTTGACATCGAAATACGTTTTTTTGGAACTGCCATTCAAAAAGGAGATTACTTTTTTCTAGTTGTATGTGAAAGACATCTATTGCCACAAATCAATCCTTCTTTCTGCTTTTTCTTAGTATTTAAACTTAGATACTGAAAGATACTGAAATTCTGAATTATTTTTTACTTCATTTCGTCTAATGCGGATAAGACAAGAGTTTTTTAGCATATTTTTCATATATGTTTTATACTTTGCTTTAATAATATAGAATATATACAAAGGTTCTCTATTTAAATCAATTTATATATCAAGTATACCCCATATATCTATATATGGGGCCTATCCCCCATCTTATATGGGGGATAAAAAGAAGGGAAAATTCAAATAGTTAATTAAGTTCAGAATGGTATTCCATAATTGAATTTCAATGAAAACAAAAAAAATACTGAGTCTCTTAAACATTCTAAAACTAGTCATTAGGATTTCAGTTCTACTAGAATTTCCTATAAACATAGGTTTTCATTGGTATTCAATCAATCAGTTACGAAACAAGAGAACTACTTCATTTTAATAGTTTAGTAGAAAGAAAGAAATAAAAAAATGAAAAATGAATAGTAAAGTAAAATGATTCAATCTTTTTTTGTATTTTAATAAATATCCTTCTTTAGGTAATAACTAGGTAACGAAGTTATTTGATTAACTTTTAGAATTTAACTAACTAAACCACTTGTTAATTTTTGATTATTTCAATGAGATAAATTTTGAAAAATTCAGAATTCCAGTATTTTTTCTTATCTTTTTTTTTTTTTTTATTCCTTCATAAAGAGATAAGAATTGGTGAATCGGAAACAATTTTATTTTATAGAAAAATTGAAGTATAAATTTCAAGTAAAAATTGCAATTTCTTTTCTTATGGAACATACATATCAATATGCATGGGTAATCCCTCTTTTCCCACTTCCAGTTATTATGTCAATGGGGTTTGGACTTATTCTTATTCCGACAGCAACAAAAAATCTTCGTCGCATATGGGCTTTTCCTAGTGTTTTACTCTTAAGTATAGCTATGGTATTCTCAGTTCACCTGTCTATTCAACAAATAAATGGAAGTTCTATCTATCAATATCTATGGTCTTGGACCATCAATAATGATTTTTCCTTAGAATTTGGATACTTGATCGACCCGCTTACTTCTATTATGTTAATACTAATTACTACTGTAGGAATCCTGGTTCTTATTTATAGTGACGATTATATGTCTCACGATGAAGGATATTTGAGATTTTTTGTTTATATAAGTTTTTTCAATACTTCCATGTTGGGATTGGTTACTAGTTCCAATTTGATACAAATTTATTTTTTTTGGGAACTTGTAGGAATGTGTTCCTATTTATTGATAGGCTTTTGGTTTACACGGCCAATTGCAGCGAGTGCTTGTCAAAAAGCTTTTGTAACTAATCGTGTAGGGGATTTTGGTCTGTTATTAGGAATTTTAGGTTTTTTTTGGATAACAGGTAGTTTAGAGTTCCGGGATTTGTTCAAAATAGCTAATAACTGGATTCCTAATAATGGGATTAATTCCTTACTTACTACTTTGTGTGCCTTTTTCTTATTCCTTGGTGCAGTTGCGAAATCTGCACAATTCCCTCTTCACGTATGGTTACCCGATGCTATGGAAGGACCCACTCCCATTTCGGCTCTTATACACGCAGCAACTATGGTTGCTGCGGGAATTTTTCTTCTAGCTCGACTTCTTCCTCTTTTCATATCATTACCTTTGATAATGAGTTTCATTTCTTTAGTAGGCACAATAACACTCTTCTTAGGAGCTACTTTAGCTCTTGCTCAGAGAGATATTAAAAGAAGCTTAGCCTATTCTACAATGTCTCAATTGGGTTATATGATGTTAGCTCTAGGTATAGGTTCTTATCAAGCTGCTTTATTCCATTTGATCACTCATGCTTATTCGAAAGCTTTATTGTTCTTGGGATCCGGATCCGTTATTCATTCAATGGAACCCCTTGTTGGATATTCACCAGATAAAAGTCAGAATATGGTTCTTATGGGTGGTTTAAGAAAATACGTTCCAATTACAAGAACTACTTTTTTATGGGGTACACTTTCTCTTTGTGGTATTCCACCTCTTGCTTGCTTCTGGTCCAAAGACGAAATCCTTAGTAATAGTTGGTTGTATTCACCCTTTTTTGGAATAATAGCCTCTTTTACTGCAGGATTAACTGCGTTTTATATGTTTCGGGTATATTTACTTACTTTTGATGGGTACTTGCGTGTTCATTTTAAAAATTACAGTAGCACTAAAGAGGGTTCGTTGTATTCAATATCCTTATGGGGAAAAAGGATACTCAAAGGAGTCAATAGAGATTTCTTTTTATCAACAACGAAGAGTGGAGTTTCTTTTTTTTCACAAAATATATCCAAAATTCATGGTAATACAAGAAATAGTATAGGATCCTTTAGTACTTCCTTTGGGGCTAAAAACACTTCTGTCTATCCTCATGAAACGGGAAATACTATGCTATTCCCTCTTCTTATATTACTTCTTTTTACTTTGTTCATTGGATCCATAGGAATCCATTATCAAAATGGATTAATGGATAATGGAGTAGTGGAGTTAACCATATTATCAAAGTGGCTAACTCCATCAATAAACTTTTTCCAGGAAAGTTCTAATTCTTCCATAAATTCATATGAATTTATCACTAATGCAATTTCTTCCGTAAGTCTAGCTATTTTTGGTCTATTCATAGCATATATCTTCTATGGATCTGCTTATTCTTTTTTTCAGAATTTGGATTTGATAAATTTCCTTGTAAAAGGGAGTCCAAAAAAGTCCTTTTTGGATCAAGTAAAAAAAAGGATATACAGTTGGTCATATAATCGCGGTTATATAGATATTTTCTATACTAGGGTCTTTACTTTGGGTATAAGAGGATTAACCGAACTAACGCAGTTTTTTGATAAGGGTGTCATTGATGGAATTACCAATGGAGTAGGTCTTGCTGGTTTTTGTATAGGAGAAGAAATTAAATATGTAGGGGGGGGGCGAATATCGTCTTATCTATTCTTTTTTTTATGTTATGTATCTGTGTTTTTATTCTTTTTTCTTTCTTAAGGAATTCCCCCGTCTCCCGCCTAAGGAACCCTCCTATTCCCCTTCCTATCTCCTTCTACCATCTCTCTTCCTATCCCCCTCCCCCGCGTATAATAGTTCGGTTTTCCGCGATTTTTTCCATTCCTCTGTGTAAATAGCCTAATATGGGTTCACAATCAATAACATCTTCACCATCGAGAGTAACGATCAGTCGAAGAACACCATGCATTGATGGGTGGTGAGGGCCCATATTGACTATCATGAGATCTTTTCTTGTAAGCGGTAGACTCATATCCTTTCTTCCTTAATTCATTATTCCATGAAAATGGATTATTCCATGAATTCCTCAAAACGAGGCTCATCAAAATGAAAAATCTAAGACTACTATAAGACTACTAATAAAATAAGAAAAAAATTCGAACGATTAAATTACTGCTCCCGAATATCCAACTGACTGATTAATTTCTTATAACGTACTCTATTTTTCTTTGCCAAATAAGCCAGCAAACGTTGACGTTTTCCCAAAAGTCTTCGTAGACCTCTTTCCGATGAAAAATCTTTTTTGTGTAATTCCAAATGTGAAGCAAGTCTCCGTATCTTATTGGTGAAACTGAATACTTGAAATTCAACAGAACCCCTGTTTTCTTCTTTTTCTTCTTTAACCATAAATCAAAAAATTTTTCTACCTCCTTTCTTTTTCATGTATTTTTCTGATCAGGAAAAATCAAAAATTATGTCAGTTATTTTGAAGTTATTCTAATCTCGTACACACAAAAATTTTCAATTATTCATCTACTACTGGAATTTTGATTTATTTTATCGATGCAAATTGGATTTGGATAGAAGGGTACATTCTTTTATTTTAGATAGAAGAAATGTTTTTTCTATCTAAAATAAAAGAATTTTGCTGATTTATTTATTGCTATATCCAATTTATGGAATTGATACACCATTTAATTGATATCATTTAGCAAAACGAAACACAGCATATGCATCCATCTTTCGGCTCGAGAATTTTACGGGATAGAGATATGGTATAAGAAATAGGCTATTAAGTA